TGCGGGTCAATCAATTGGGGAACCGGGGACTCAACTAACATTAAGAACTTTTCATACGGGTGGAGTATTCACAGGCGGTACTGCCGAACATGTACGAGCTCCTTCTAATGGAAAAATAAAGTTCAATGAGTATTTGGTTCATCCCACACGTACCCGTCATGGGCATCCTGCTTTTCTATGTTCTATAGACTTGTATGTAACTATTGAGAGTCGGGATATTATACATAGTGTGAATATTCCACCAAAAAGTTTGATTTTAGTTCAAAATGATCAATATGTAGAATCTGAACAAGTGATTGCCGAGATTCGTGCCGGAACGTCTACTTTTCATTTTAAAGAGAGGGTTCGAAAACATATTTATTCTGAATCAGAGGGAGAAATGCACTGGAGTACTGATGTCTACCACGCACCTGAATATACATATAGTAATGTTCATCTATTACCAAAAACAAGTCATTTATGGATATTAGCGGGGGGTCCGTGCAGATCCAGTATAGTGTCTTTTTCGCTTCACAAGGATCAAGATCAAATGAATGTTCATTCTTTTTCTGTCGACGAAAGATATAGCTCTGACCTCTCAATTACTAAGGATCGAGTAAGACATAAATTGTTGGATCCTTCTGGTACTCGTAAAAAATATAGGGAAATTCTTGATTATTCAAGACTTGATCGAATTATATCCAATGGTCATTGGAATTTCATATACCCTTCGATTCTCCAAGAGAATTCTGATTTCTTGGCGAAAAGACGAAGAAATAGATTTCTCATCCCATTACAATACGATCAAGAACGAGAGAAAGAATTAATACCCTCTTTTGGTATTTCGATTGAAATACCCATAAATGGTATTTTACGTAGAAATAGTATTCTTGCTTATTTTGATGATCCACGATACAGAAGAAAGAGTTCGGGAATTACTAAATATGGGACCGCGGAGGTGGATTCCATAGTCAAAAAAGAAGATTTGATTGAGTATCGAGGAGCAAAAGAATTGAGTCCGAAATACCAAATGAAAGTGGATCGGTTTTTTTTTATTCCCGAAGAGGTGCATATCTTACCCGGATCTTCGTCTATAATGGTCCGGAACAATAGTATCATTGGAGTAGATACACAACTTGCTTTAAATACAAATACAAGAAGCCGAGTAGGTGGATTAGTCCGAGTGGAGAGAAAAAAAAAAAGTATTGAACTGAAAATCTTTTCTGGAGATATTCATTTTCCCGGAGAGACAGATAAGATATCCAGACACAGTGGCATTTTGATACCACCAGGAACGGAAAAAAAAAATTCTAAGGAATCAAAAACAAAATCGAAAAATTGGATCTATGTCCAACGGATCACACCTATCAAAAAAAAGTATTTTGTTTTGGTTCGACCCGTAGTCACATATGAAATAGCTGATGGGATAAATTTAGCAAAACTTTTCCCTCAAGATCTCTTGCAGGAAAAAGAAAATGTCCAGCTTAGAGTTGTCAATTATATCCTTTATGGAAATGGAAAGTCAATTCGAGGAATTTATCACACAAGTATTCAATTAGTTCGGACTTGCTTAGTATTGAATTGGGACCAAGAAAAAAACAGTTCTATGGAAGAGGTTCATGCTTCCTTTGTTGAAGTAAGGGCAAATGATCTGATTCGTGATTTCATAAGAATTGAATTAGTCAAGTCTACTATTTCATATACCGGAAAAAGGTACGATACGGCAGGTTCGGAATTGATTCCTGATAATGGATTAGATCGCACCAATATCAATCCTTTTTATTCCAAAGTGAAGATTCCATTAGTTACCCAGCATCAAGGAACTATTGGTACGTTGTTGAATCGAAATAAGGAAGGCCAATCTTTGAGAATTTTGTCATCATTCAATTGTTTTCGAGTTGGTCCATTCAACGGTTCGAAATATAACAATGTGGCAAAAGAATCGAATCCCATAACTCCAATTAGGGGTTTGTTGGGCCCCTTAGGTACAATAGTACCTAAAATAGTGAACTTTTATTCATCTTACCATTTAATAACTCATAATCAGATCTTGTTAAACAAATATTGGCTACTTGACAATTTTAAACAGACTTTCCAAGTACTTGAAGTACTTAAATACTGTTTAATAGATGAAAATAGGAGGATTTATAATCCCAGTCCATGCAATAACATCATTTTGAATCCATCCCATTTGAATTGGTGCTTTCTACATTACAATTATTGTGAAGAGACATCCACAATAATTAGCATTGGACAATTTATTTGTGAAAATATATGTCTATTTAAATATGGACCACACATAAAAAAATCTGGTCAAATTTTCATTGTTCATGTTGACTCTTTAATTATAAGATCAGCTAAGCCTTATTTGGCCACTCCAGGAGCGACTGTTCATGGACATTATGGAGAAACCCTTTCTGAAGGAGATACATTAGTTACATTTATATATGAAAAATCCCGATCTGGTGACATAACGCAAGGTCTTCCAAAAGTGGAACAAATCTTAGAAGTGCGCTCGATTGGTTCAATATCGATGAACCTTGAAAGGAGAGTTGAAGGTTGGAACGAGCGTATACCAAGAGTTCTTGGAATTCCTTGGGGATTCTTAATTGGAGCTGAACTAACCATAGCCCAAAGTCGTATCTCTTTGGTTAATAAGATCCAAAAGGTTTATCGATCCCAGGGGGTACAGATCCATAATAGACATATAGAGATTATTGTACGGCAAGTAACATCAAAAGTGTTGGTTTCAGAAGATGGAATGTCTAATGTTTTTTTACCTGGAGAACTAATTGGATTGTTGCGAGCGGAACGAGCAGGGCGTGCTTTAGACGAAGCAATCTGTTATCGGGCAATTTTATTGGGAATAACGAGGGCATCTCTGAATACTCAAAGTTTCATATCCGAAGCAAGTTTTCAAGAAACTGCTAGAGTTTTGGCAAAAGCTGCTCTACGGGGTCGTATTGATTGGTTGAAGGGTCTGAAAGAAAATGTTGTTTTGGGGGGGATTATCCCTGTCGGTACTGGATTCAAAAAATTAGTGCACCGTTCAAAGCAAGACATTCATTTGGAAATAAAAAAGAAAAATCTATTCGAGTTGGAAATGAGAGATATTTTGTTACACCATAGAGAATTTTTTTGTTCTTGCGCCCCAAGCAATTTCTATGACACACCAGAAAAATCATTTAAGCGAATTCATAATTCTTAAGGAGATATTTTTCTTTTTACTTTACTAGTTATTGATTGGGTACTAAATAAAATGAAGAAATTAAGTTAAGTAATAAAAAAATTAATGGTTTGGGCTGTGTATCAACGGCCAATCCCGGCAGAAGGTTCCGTAGGAACAATTATTATTTGTTTATTTGTTAAAAAAAAAAGAAAGCGTGGGAAAGATGACAAGAAGATATTGGAACATCCATTTGGAAGAGATGATGGAAGCAGGAGTTCATTTTGGTCATGGTACTAAGAAATGGAATCCTAGAATGGCCCCTTACATCTCTGCAAAGCGTAAAGGTATTCATATTATAAATCTCACTAGAACTGCTCGTTTTTTATCGGAAGCCTGCGATTTAGTTTTTGATGCAGCAAGTCGAGGAAAAAACTTCTTAATTGTTGGTACCAAAAATAAAGCAGCGGATTTAGTAGCATCAGCTGCAATAAGGGCTCGATGTCATTATGTTAATAGAAAATGGCTCGGCGGTATGTTAACGAATTGGTCCACTACGGAAACGAGACTTCATAAGTTCAGAGACTTAAGAGCAGAACAAAAGATGGGGAAACTCAACCGTCTCTCTAAAAGAGATGCAGCAATGTTGAAGAGAAAATTATCTACTTTGCAAACATATCTGGGCGGGATCAAATATATGACTGAATTGCCCGATATTGTAATAATCGTTGATCAGCAAGAAGAATATACAGCTCTTCGAGAATGTGTCATTTTGGGAATTCCGACGATTTGTTTAATCGATACAAATTGTGACCCAGATCTCGCAGATATTTCGATTCCAGCCAACGATGACGCTATAGCTTCAATCCGATTGATTCTTAACAAATTGGTATCCGCAATTTGTGAGGGCCGTTCTAGCTATATAAGAAGTCGTTGATTATGTTATGATTAAGAATAATAATAATAAGATTAGTTAATTATTTTGATTTATTGGATCGGTTACTATTCTTGTCTTTCATTTTTAAAAAGAGATAAAATGGGATATTGATATTATGTTATGTGATTTCTTGGTATCCTAACTATATGATTAATGATGAAAGTAGATGAGTCGAGAAAGAGATGGTTGAATCAAAATAATTCTTTTTTTCAGTTCGATTTCTGTCAGAGGACAATATGAATGTTATACCATGTTCCATTAAAACACTCAAAGGGTTATACGATATATCAAGTGTAGAAGTAGGCCAACATTTATATTGGCAAATAGGAGGTTTACAAATTCATGCCCAAGTACTTATCACTTCTTGGGTCGTAATTGCTATCTTATTAGGTTCAGTCATCATATCCGTTCGGAATCCACAAACCATTCCGACCGACGGTCAGAATTTCTTCGAATATGTCCTTGAATTTATTCGAGACTTGAGCAAAACCCAGATTGGAGAAGAATATGGCCCTTGGGTTCCCTTTATTGGAACTATGTTCCTATTTATTTTTGTTTCGAATTGGTCAGGTGCCCTTTTACCTTGGAAAATCATACAGTTACCTCATGGGGAGCTAGCCGCCCCCACAAATGATATAAATACTACTGTTGCTTTAGCTTTACTCACGTCAGTAGCATATTTTTATGCGGGTCTTACCAAAAAAGGATTAGGTTATTTCGGAAAATACATTCAACCAACTCCAATACTTTTACCAATTAACATCCTAGAAGATTTCACGAAACCTTTATCTCTTAGTTTTCGACTTTTCGGGAATATATTAGCTGATGAATTAGTAGTTGTTGTTCTTGTTTCTTTAGTACCTTTAGTAGTTCCTATACCTGTCATGTTTCTTGGATTATTTACAAGCGGTATTCAAGCTCTTATTTTTGCAACTTTAGCCGCGGCTTATATAGGGGAATCCATGGAGGGTCATCATTGATTAGTTTTCGAAATAGTCTTCATTTTTAAGCTTATCCCAATTGAGGCAATGCATAGTTCAAGATTGGTTCTTAGTTGAGGAACATAATAGATATAAATACATATATATATACGACTAGAGTTGTAGGAGGAAAGATAGACGATATTACGAAATGGCGGATGGGTTAGTGGGGGTCACCACTAGATATATGGAATGTTTATAAGGCCAGCCACAGCCCCTGTATATTTTTCGAAAAATTCTTCTAGAGAATCCGATTCAATAGAAAAAGAAAATGTGGGCGGTTTACGTTATGAAAGAAACAAATGTATATGTGATATTAGATATATACTAGTTATATAGGGGTTATCTCTATCTATATTTCTATATTAATTTCATTTCAATAGATTTTTGTGATCAAATAAGTAATAATTCATTGGTTGATTGTATCATTAACCATTTTTTTTGGGTGCGAGGAACCTATCATCATGAATCCACTGATTTCTGCCGCTTCCGTTATTGCTGCTGGATTGGCCGTAGGGCTTGCTTCTATTGGACCTGGAATTGGTCAAGGTACTGCTGCAGGCCAAGCCGTAGAAGGTATTGCGAGACAACCAGAAGCAGAAGGAAAAATACGAGGTACTTTATTACTTAGTCTAGCTTTTATGGAAGCTTTAACAATTTATGGACTGGTCGTGGCATTAGCGCTTTTATTTGCGAATCCTTTTGTTTAATTTAATCCTAGAATGAAAATGTAAAAAAGTACGTTACCTACTTTTTTCTTATTTTATTAACTCGTTGCCATTTGCTTCTGTGAATTATATCAATACTTTATTCCTACAATTATGTATATGTATTTGTTGCGACAATACCCCGGGAAGGAGTGATTTGAGGATGAGGAATTTGTGGATTCATTCGCTTTCTCCCTTCCCGTCCTTAGTTTAGTACGATGGAATTTTTCTTTTAGGAAGTGTTTGAACAAAGGAGATATTTTGCAATTGATACGAGACCCAGGACCTAACTTAATAAGTATCTTATCGGATACTTCAAAAAAAAAGAAGAAATTTTGTAATTCTCAATCTCAAATTCAATAAATAGATTTAATCTACTCCCATTAACATTAAAAAAAAACGGGAAATTAAGAAAAAGAAATCGATAAAAAAAAGGGCGAGTCAAGTGATACAAAAAGAACTCTGTTCTTTCTTAGTCCTATCTATAAGAGGAGAGCATATGAAAAATGTAACCGATTCTTTCGTTTCCTTAGGCCACTGGCCATCCGCCGGGAGTTTCAGGTTTAATACCGATATTTTAGCAACAAATCCAATAAATCTAAGTGTAGTGCTTGGTGTATTGATTTTTTTTGGAAAGGGAGTGTGTGCGAGTTGTATATTTCACGAATAGGTTGGATCTAACCGACTGCACTTTATTTATGTTATTCTATATTTTTATAGGATAAATAGGAAAAAAGTGCATAATCTCGACGAATTCCTTCTGAGTAAATTCATAAATCATATGTAAGAACCATAGCATTTCGTTATTCATTGGTAAGTTAACTTTGATTCTCTATCAACCAACCAATAATGTGAGACCATTAACATGGTTAAAGCTAAACTGTTTGAAGTCCGGGCACAACATGGTACTCTTTCTACCACTACGTTAATAACGAAATGGTTTAAAAAAGAATAGTTGATAATTTTTCCGATATAGAACACTCATATCGATAAAATGATTTGAACCATTTACTAAAATAAAGAAAGGGCGCCTTGCCCTTTATTATATTATCCAATGCCGAATCGGCAACCTATGTTATGTATAAAAAGGGGGAATTTTTGGATTTGAATAAAAAAGGAAATCAATTGAAATTTTCTATATTTTCAATGAAATAAAGAACAAATAAAGAAACAACTTTGCTGACAATTATAGATTTTTTGTCTGGTCGGAAGAGTCCTCCTAATATTCTGTTCTTGTATCGGTTTTGATATGTTTGAATATAAACAGAAATAGAGAGGATAGGCTCATTATATTTTAAAAAGATACGGGAATGTCCATAAAATAAAAAATTGAGCGTGAGAGCCAAATGAATCGAAAGATTCATGTTTGGTTCGGGAAGAGATCATGGAAGTTGTGAAATTAATGGTAAGATAATCTACTTTCATTAAACGATTTATTAGATAATCGAAAACAGAGGATTTTGAGTACTATTCGAAATTCGGAAGAATTACGTAGAGGGGCCATTGAACAGCTCGAAAGAGCCCGGTCTCGTTTACGGAAAGTAGAAATGGAAGCAGATGAGTATCGAATGAACGGATACTCTGAGATAGAACGAGAAAAAGCCAATTTGATTAATGCTACTTCTTCTAGTTTGGAACAATTAGAAAATTACAAAAATGAAACCCTTCATTTTGAACAACAAAGAGCAATTAATCAGGTCCGACAACAAGTTTTCCAACAAGCCTTACAGG